TTGGATCAAGAACAGGGTCGGAGGGATCAAAAACTGCTAATTCATATAGAGCCATAGAACCGGCCCAACCAGCAACCAGAGCTGTATGCATTATATGGACCGCGAGCAACCGACCGGGATCATTCAATACGACAGTATGAACACGATACCAAGGCAAACCCATGGAAATACCCCTTTAATCAAAGAAAAATAGACACTATGTAACTTTATTGCATTGGAAAAACTAGGGACCTCCCCTTTCGGTGGATTGTCTCAAAGCAAGGGTTAATATTTGTTCTATTCTATTAGTAATAATGGAACAATTCTGTTCGTAGGAACAAAGAGAAGCAGATCTATTCTATACCCGATAAGTATCAATACGCAATGGAGGGTTCACTCCATTTTTTTATGGGTGAATGCATCCATACTTGTTCATCATTCGAAGGACCTATTCGTAATAATTTTACTTTATTTATCCTATCTTCACTTAGCCAATTTATGGATAAAATTCAAATTTGATAAAGGCCAATACAATATTAATATTATGAAGACGACGACAATAAACCCGTTGTTACGTTTCCACATTAAAGTAAAATATAGTACTTATTTCTTTTATTTAATCAATGCCTATTGGTGTTCCAAAAGTACCTTTTCGAAGTCCCGGAGAGGAAGATGCATCTTGGGTTGACGTATAGTGCGACTTGTCAGATATATTGGGTCATACGGTAGTTCCCCGTTCTCTCCCCCGACCGAGATATCCTCTGTTTCGCCCAAGAAAAGTGGATTGAATTATCCAAAATTTGGAGCGCGAAATACAATTAGATCCATTTTGGGGAGGATCTGGATTAATATTATCAATTAGAAAAATTTATGGTTGGCTTGGCTGGACCAATAAAATGAAGTATCCAGGCTCCGTTTAGAAAAACCCAAGATTACTAGAAACTTATTTTTAAATAGGAGTGATCTCAAACAAAAACAAAGTGTTAATCAATTGAGTAACATGATGAATACGTTACTAGTGAAATAATAAAAAAAGAAGTGGTATTGTGTTCAGTTGTCCTATATGCACAAATTGAAATTGGGCATACTTTTACCCGGAGTAGAGCATAAACCTAAAAGAATTGAAGAGGCCCATTCAGAAACAAGAAAATGAAATCGCGATTGTAATTTGATCTCGATGAAATAATACATCAATGAGAAGTTAGTTCGATAAGTTTAGTGAATTATTTGTATATTATAAAGAGTCCGCTATGAAAAAAAGAAGGGGACCAGAATCTATACATTGATTCTTTTTTTGCCATTTTTTGAGCCGTATGTATCAAAAGGTGCATGTACGGTTTCTACGGGATACAAATTTTATCCTAATCAACCGACTTTATCGAGAAAGATTACTTTTTTTAGGCCAAGAAGTTGATAGCGAGATCTCGAATCAACTTATTGGTCTTATGGTATATCTCAGTATAGAGGATGATACCAAAGATCTGTATTTGTTTATAAACTCTCCTGGCGGATGGGTAATACCCGGAGTAGCTATTTATGATACCATGCAATTTGTGGGACCGGATTTACATACAATATGCATGGGGTTAGCTGCTTCAATGGGATCCTTTATCCTGGTCGGAGGAGAAATTACCAAACGTTTAGCATTCCCTCACGCTTGGCGCCAATGAGTTTTTTATTTGAGAGAAAAAATAAGAAGACTATGCCTTCGCCATATGAAATAAGAATTTTAAGTAATAATAGCATGGCATTTCGAATTCGATATGAGAAAGTTAAATTCCATTTTCATTTTTCATTTGATTATATATCGAAAGAGTAGTATGAAATATAAAGGTATTCCCGATCTTAATCTTATCTATCGGGAGTCCATTTCAGCGTCACAAACTTTTTTTTGTCATGCCGGAAAGCTCTTAACACTATTTATGTTATGTAAAGGGTACAAAAAAATCATATTTTTTTCCTCGTTTTATTTGATCGGATCAAAAAAAGAAACTTTGGGATTGCTGAATCACGCACGAATAAATATGTAAAGCAACGGAACCATCATAGTATTTTTAAACTCCGCCGAAAGAAAGGGTGGTAATTGGAGCATTTGCCGATTCGGGTCTGGATAGATATAGATCCTATATTTTAATTTTATCTTTCTTCGACGGAAGAATAAATTAGTAAATTCCATTGTAGAGCCGTATGCAATGCGCAAAAATGCCTGTACGGTTGTTCAATTCTATCTTTTTCTTGTTATTCTCTATCCCCTCTCTTCACCTTATTGTGCGATGCGGGCGGGGTATAGGAACCTTTTTTATGTTATATTACCAGGGTAATGATCCATCAACCCGCCAGTTCTTTTTATGAGGCACAAACGGGAGAATTTATCCTGGAAGCGGAGGAACTGCTGAAACTGCGCGAAACCCTCACAAGGGTTTATGTACAAAGAACAGGCAAACCCTTATGGGTTGTATCCGAAGATATGGAACGGGATGTTTTTATGTCAGCAACAGAAGCCCAAGCTCATGGAATTATTGATCTTGTAGCAGCTGAATGAAAATCGCGGGGATTTCTCACAAATCCGCGATTTTATCGAGATTTTATTTATATTCTTTCTTACTCTTACCAGGTTTAGTAGATAATAGAATATTCTATTAAATAGAAATAATTCATAATCATCCGGTTAAGATTGATCTAAACCAACTCATTATGTATATGATTCCGCATGCCAACTATTAAACAACTTATTAGAAACACACGACAGCCAATCAGAAATGTCACAAAATCCCCAGCTCTTCGGGGATGTCCTCAGCGCCGAGGGACGTGTATTAGGGTGTATGTGTGACTCGTTCAGATCATGGGCAAAGGAAAGCATTTTTTTTTCAGTATCAATGGTCGGTACCGGTGAATAGGATAGAATGGAATAACTCGATTCACTAGCTAAAAAGAAAAAAGATCTATTATCCTTCTATTGTGTATGAAATTTATGGTTTCCATTGGTGCAAATCCAATCACCTCAATTTAAGATGAAAAGCAATTCCCCATTGGTAGCAAATAGCTATCCATTAAGCGGGGGAAATCCTATTTTAAAAGCAGAAAAGTTGCGTTCCTACTCTTGCAAGAACGGACTAACAGGGTCAGCTACCCAGCTAATCTTCAGAATTAAATACCGTTACTATATAGATAGATCTCGTTGTGAAAGACCTATTATTGGAAATTCATAGGTAGAGCCAAGGGATGTGAACTGTACAAGTTACCAAATAAGATTGATTAAATTAAGGAAGGAGCTCCGGTGTATAGAGAGGGCCTTACCGTTTAAGAAGTAACCATAGAAACGATGGAACCACCATTTTTTTATCCATTTCTATTTACTACTTTAATTACTATGGTTTTGTTTTGATACCTAGTACCAGTATCAAAAACATTCTTATTTCGAGGTAAAATGCCTAGAAAAAGAAAAATGGTGGTCGGGAAGGTTATAGTAGCAAAAGCCATTCGAATTTTCATTTTATACATCGGAAGAACACGTTTTGTTATTAATAGACCGGGAAAGGGGAAAAGAATAGCTGAAAGAAAGGAAATCAATTAGTTATTCATCAAAGTTTCATTTATTCAATGACCAGAATTAAACGAGGATATATAGCTCGGAGACGTAGAACAAAAATGCGCTTATTTGCATCAAGCTTTCGGGGAGCTCATTCAAGACTTACTCGAACTATTACTCAACAGAAAATACGAGCTTTGGCTTCGGCTCATCGGGATAGAGATAGACAAAAAAGAGATTTTCGTCGTTTGTGGATCACTCGGATAAATGCAGCAATTCGTGATAATAAGGTATCCTATAGTTATAGTGGATTAATACATAATCTGTACAAGAGCCAATTGCTTCTTAATCGTAAAATACTTGCACAAATAGCTATCTTAAATAAGAATTGTCTTTATATGATTTCCAATGAGATCATAACATAAAAGAAAAGGATTGGAAAGAATCCACCGAAATAATTTAAACGGAGTTCCCCGGAGAATGAACTCCGAGAAGTAATTAGTATGAAAAAATAGAATAATATGATAAAGTCGTCAAAATAAGGAAACACGTTCCATAAAAAAAGATTACTTTTTCTTCCCCGATTCTTTTTTTTCTTACGGCACGACAACCAAATCTGGATTCCGGGATTTTTTGAACAAAGCATCAATCCGCGTTTGAGTTCGGATTGGAATTTAGAATTTTGATTCCGTCGAAGAGTAAGCTAAGCCTATTTATTTTTGGTTCTCAAACTCTTTTTGGTTCTAAAACCAGCAGTTCTAGTGGTCGACTCGGTTTTTCAAATCGTTTCTCATTATTAAGAAAAGGTAACGAAGATAAAATACGAGCTTGTTTTATAGCAATAGTAATTAATCGTTGTTATTTCAGGGTCAATCTATTCATTTAATATTTTTCCGTGTTCACTAATAAATCGACTAATTAAACTCAGGTTTCTATAATCAATTCGATCCCCCGATTGGCTCGGGGGCAAACGCCTATGAAAAGGCCGTTTAGATTTAAGAAGAGGTCGTTTGGGTTTATCCATAGTTTGTTTATATTTAAATATATTCTATATAGAATATAGGTTATTTTTCTTGCTCCTTGGAAGGGTGACACACGGACGCTCGGCTCGACCTATTTCTTTATCTCCCCATGAATCGTATGCTTGTAACAAGAGGGGCAGAATTTTTTCAATTCCAATCGACTGGGCGTATTATGTCGATTCTTTTGAGTAATATATCTGGAAATACCCGTTGATTCTTTATTAATAACGTTTCGGGCACAACTGGTACATTCCAAAATAACCGTTACTCGGACATCTTTACTCTTGGCCATGAACCTCCTTTGGTTTTTGATTCACTCAATTCTTCTATTTTTTCGATCCGAAGCAAAGAAGAAGGAAAAAAAATAGAAGTAGCAAACTCGAAACCCAATCCAATTCTGAAGGATTTCGTTGCTAATATAATAGAATAGTAAATAAACTAATAAGTAATACAACGATTTCTAATTACAATACAGTATTTTTTTAGTTAAGTATCTTGTATGATACTGTTGTCCTAGACCTACATTTCCGGTTTTGTTCTCACTATATTATGAATTTAATTCGAGCCCGAACCCGAGAGTTTCGTTGAGATTGAATCCACTTTTCTTCTTTCTTCCCTTATTCGAATTCGAAAACGGGGAGGTAATTGGTCACAGATATTTGATTGTATCTATAATCTTCTTCAATCCTTCTCACGTCAATAACTAGAATGAAAAAAAGGGGAACGTTAACGCATCCGGGAATAGACGATTGATCTCTATCAATAAACCTGCTAAAGACCCGAACCATAGAGCACTTAGTACCGGCGCCACAGAGAGATATGTTTTTAGATCTCGCATTGAAAATCCTCCTTCTTTCTTTATTGTAAGACATAATGATAATACATATATGATCAAATGCATATGTAATATGTAGTTAAGGTTAAGGACCGCTTGTATTTGTACGTGGAATCCCTAATTCAAATGGAAATGTATAACGATCTGATTCGATATATAAGATTTTTTTTCTTAAATATGTATAGAATATATAAATCTTTTATTATTTTATTAATATAATTATATATATGAATATATATGATATGAGATCGACAAGAAGAAATAGCAAGATAACAAGATAAATTGTATATCTATTAATGGAAGAAATAATGATATGGAAAACAAGATAGGGATTTCTCTACAATGACACTGTAGACCAATTGAAAGGGATGTAGCGCAGCTTGGTAGCGCGTTTGTTTTGGGTACAAAATGTCACGGGTTCAAATCCTGTCATCCCTACCGACTACTTCTCCTCTGAGCAGGATCCATTAAGATCGATAAAATTGGACATACAGAATCTTTCATTTTTTATTCCTTATATATTACTATATAATATCGATTTATATTGGGATTACAAAAAGAATCATATACAATCTGGAAGACGCTCTTAGTTCAGTTCGGTAGAACGCGGGTCTCCAAAACCCGATGTCGTAGGTTCAAATCCTACAGAGCGTGATTCCGTTCTTGTTAGGTCAAATTACACTGAAATTAGTTCAATGTAATTTGACCTCTTTCCTCCTTTCTTTAATCCACAGAGGGTCAGTCAAAAAAAGAGATGTTAATTAAAGATCCAACTGATCACCCCGTCTGTATTGTAAATATGCAGTTACGAATAATCCAGCCAAAGTAATAGGAATTAAACCTAACACGATTCCAAAAAGAAAAACTTCAATCATTTCAATTTGTTTGAAAGGGGAAAAGAGAGGTAATATTTATCCCTAAATGGAAATCCGAATTGCTCATGAATCTCAAACCTCAATGGACTAATAATTCGCAATTGACATGGTAAATAATTATAGAATCCAAAAGAAAGATTTCTTTTTATTTTATTAATTGTTCATTTCAAATAAGTCGTATTTTGCTCAGACCAATAAATAGAGTTGAGGTTATAGTTAAAGCCGCTAGTAGAAAACCGAAATAACTAGTTATAGTAAGCATGGGGGAGCTAAATGAAGTATTTTCTTTTTATACATATGTTTATAAGGCACTTACCTAAAGTTTCTTTTCTCTTTTTACAAGATACAAGAATAAACAAAAATACCAATTGAAAGTTTTTACCATTATAGACAGCACTAACAAAGATAGATTGACATAGGTAGAAAAAATAAATGGATTCATCATCTGTAACATCCACCCATCCCGCGATTCCGAATCAACAGATTAATTGGGCAACTCATAAGTAAACAAATAGAAATAATAAAATTATAATTAATAACCGTGTCATGTAACTTCATTCCAAAAAAGAAACTCTCTTTGAATGAATTATTTTGGAATAAACATCATAATTTGAATTTTAACTCATTAGATTCCGTAATAGGTTTAGTCACATAATATAATATCTTGCCTAAAATAAAGGGTATCGCACGAGCAGATCTCTCGAAAAACTCAAATCGTTATTTTGGTCCACCTAGATTCTAAAACTGGCGATTTCTATTATCTTGTCCTTTCTAGGTTCTACATCTACAGTCTTTCTATATTATAAAGCTCTGCCTAGGTCAAGAACGAGCCTTTCCTTTAGATATAATCTAATTCTAATACAAACAAGCATCACGAATTTTGATTATTATCATTTTTTTCGTCGAACATTATTTATTCTTCTCTTCTTAGCAGGGCTAATCAATAAAAACCCCTTACGAAAATAAAAGGAGATTTATGGATTTCGCCTATAATTGAATTTCCTTGCGGAAATCTGATAATCTCCTTCATGAATTATTAGAAACCAACTCTCGCTGGACTCCTGGTTTACCCGATCTTCAGTTTCTAGTCTAACGCCAATAATAGAGCGAGTTCTAGACGATAGGAATTGGGGGAATTTTATATTGACCGGCACGTCAACAAGCAACAAAAAAGAAAAGAATAAATTATCTAGTGCTTCATTTCGGCACTGATTGAAATTGCATTGCTGTGTCAGAAGAAGGGTAGCTATACTGATTCGG